ATTCAAAACCGAACATGAAATTTTTCTTTCATTCGGCTCCTTTATGGAAGATCGATGTATTCCCAGAAATAAAATGACATCCATAACATCTATGTCAGCTTTTTTATCTGAATTCATTCAAATCTACTCGCTTTCTAGATGATCCCTCTAGAGGAGGAGAATTATATCAACTCTGTCTAGTTTCTTCGTTCCCTATTTCTACTCACAGGATCCTGAGGAAAAGAATTTGGTTTCCACCGAGCGGAAACAATATGCCGATGGTTCTAGTAAACCAAAACCACCGTTTTCTAGCTAAAAGCTTCAATCTCCCTTTTACAACACAAAAATTGAAGATCTAGTTACGATTGGAAATAAACTTTTGTATCTTTATCCATGTATCCTTGACTCATACTCATTCAATTGGAAGAGTTGATCCAATGCAAAAGCAAAAAAATTATGCTTCACGATTCCATAATCCAATTTTATCTTTATTCAATTTATAATTGACCTTTGGATACAAATCGTGAGAATGTATATTCTTCCTCAAATATGCCATTGAGAGGTAAAGGATTAAACCTTTTTAAGAAATAAAGTTTTGATTCGGAATATGAAAAAACCGAAAGACCCCTTAACTATTTAAGTTGTTAATAAAACGAATCACACTTTTACCACTAAACTATACCCGCTACAATTTATATATTGTATATAAATGGAGGAACATTTGTCGAACAAAGAGATGAGATACAATCAAGATAGCATCAGAATCATGAAAATGCTAGTGTTTACGTGTATTTTGCCCCCCGGAAACTTGATAAAAAAAAATAGGCGAATAGCAAAAAGCTTATCTTATTTAAATAAGATAAAAAGTTATAATTATAATTATACTTTTCGTTTGCTGGGAAGTCATTACTGAGAGTCCCGGTCCGAAGGAGTCATTGAAGCCGGATCATCCAAATGATCAATTCTGTATACACAGTTCTTTTCGACTTTCCTTTAAACTGTCAGATCTTATGAATTTAGGTCAATTGATCTCAAGTGTTCAAATAAAGCTTGTTCTTTTAATTGAACAAGTACAAGTAAATGATCTATTTATAATTGATTATAAATAATCAATATTAAAAATATGTATGTTTATATAGTTGAGGTTATTTTTTATTTAATATATGTATGTGTATGTGTTTTTTTAGTCCACTTTTTTCAGTAAGTAAATTTTTATTTATAATTTATAAAAGAATAAAAAAAAGAACATTAAGAAGAAAATATAAAATATTTATTATTAATAATAAGAAATGATGAAACTTCCATCATAGGAATGGGGATGGAAATTGCCCTTGTTGCTTCTTTAATAACAAGTATTTATGATTTGATATCAAATCATAATTGAATTGGTTGATCCATGAATGATTGATTCATTGAAACTAAAAATAAGTAATGGCCCGGCCAGTACTCCAGTACTTAAATTGGGCCGGGGGAATAAATCTTTTGTACAAAATAAAATCAATAAGGCATTTTTTCTATTGGTGATATCTCTTTCGAATCATTATATAAATTGAATTGCGGATCAAATTTTTAAATATCTTTAAATATTTTAATATATATTTATATATATAATTATAGAATTTATATAATATAGTATAGAATTTATATAATTAATTCTCTTTTTTTTTATATTGGTTATATGTTATTTTTCTATCCTTCTAATAAGGAAAGAAAACTGGGGTTTTTTTGATCAATCTTTACTTCAACTTCACGTGTCACATCACATAAAAAATTTTTCAAATTGGAATTTGGAGAGATGGCTGAGTGGACTAAAGCGTCGGATTGCTAATCCGTTGTACGAATTATTTGTACCGAGGGTTCGAATCCCTCTCTCTCCGCTCTATCTAATCACTTGAAACTTTTAAATTCGAAAAAATATCAATCAATCCCTTATATTTTATCATCAAAAAAATAAGAAAAAAGAAAGGAAAAACAAAAAAGATCTTATGGTTATTCCTCACGTCCAGGATTGCGCCCTGGATCATTAGATAAGAATCCGAAAATGAAGAGAGAAACAAAGAATATCACTACTGTATAAACGAAGAGTTTGAGAGTAAGCATTACACAATCTCCAAGATTTTTTTTTATGGGAATGGATTACCTAATTTTTTTGGACCACATATGCTATTTTAACATGACACCTCACAATCACAATAAAAAAAAATTTTCACTAATTTATTTGTAATAAGATTCTGAGTCCTTCGTTAGAAAAATTTTCTTGTTACCCCCACAATTACAATTAGGTATTGTGGAAGACCTAATAAAGTCTTTGTTCACTGGAAGGTCAGAGTTAGAACAAGGAAATAAATGGATTCAAATTAATTACTATGGTTATTCAATATCAAAAATTTCTATTTTTTGAATCGAGGGTTCATAATGTAAGACTATCCAATCCTATTAATTTTTTTGATCAAAAAAATCATGAATTTAGGAAAGTATTAAAGATTTCAGCGAAAACTTACAGCGGCTTGCCAAACAAAGGCTAAGAGAAAAAAGAATAAAGGTATGATGGGCATAACGTCTACGATTGGATTGAAAAAGGCATAAGCCTCGGGCAATTTGGCGAAGAAAAAACTACTTGAATAAAGGGCATAATTAAGACAGATACAGATTAAACTAAAGATATTAAGCATAACAAAAATTTGGTTCTTGTAGATTAGATAATTTTATTTTGATTGAGTTACTTTATATAATATAAGGTAAAAATAAAAAGGGGCAGGTCAAAAAAATCCCCTTTTTCTATTCTTAAACGAGAATACAAGGAATTATACTTTCATACAATATTTTAATTTCATTTTATGTAATGATCAATAAATTTTTGATTATTCTATATCGACATGTGTCATGTCGAATCCTAGCAACAAGATTTCCCGTATGTATCTTATTTAGGTTGGGCTGGAATTGACGAATAACCAAAACTAATAATAGTCTTTATAAGTGTCGAATAGAAATCTAAATGGGGCGTGGCCAAGCGGTAAGGCAACGGGTTTTGGTCCCGTTACTCGGAGGTTCGAATCCTTCCGTCCCAGATCGTTTCAATCAGAAACGACAAATGGAATCACATTGTATCCGACAGTAAACATAAAATTGTTAAAGAAAAAGAAAATCTTTATAAATATAAATGAATAAATGAACGAACAAGTCTATATATTATGTATTGTTATTGTCCTATTTTAGTAAAAATCATTCGGTTAAGTGAAAAAGAATCCGAAATTCCTTAAATATCCATAATTACTTATGGATTACTTACGGGAAAAATATTGTATATGATAGATACGAAAAAATAAGAATAAGAGGAGTATGATTTTCTCTTTTCAGATGAAAGAATAACGACCTTAATCTTACCTTACACGATACCTTTTCTATTCCATGCCCATGAAAGCCAATAAACTTTATTCCCAATCTATCTATGTTTTAAATTAAACAATTTATAATTCAATTGAACATGATGAAAATTTGGACCTCTTTAGTGAATGAGATATCTGCTAAAAATTTTGAGTTATTCATTGTGAGTGCGTCGACTTGTTGATTGAATTAGAGATCAAATTCAGTCATGAACGAAAATATGTTTTCCGGCTATAACCCGAAGTCGGAGATTCTTTAAACTATTTTTACGGAATTTTTCATGATATGAATCTTTGGTACTCAAAAGAAGTGTGATAAATCGATATTGTCGAGAAACTTCCGACCTTTCCAGGTCATTGGAATAGCTTATTTAGTTAAAATGATTTTGTTCCGGGATTTGGAATACCTTAAATACCTTTAAGGTCCTTCTTTTTCTTTTGAGGTTTATAGCTTATTTGGTCGAGAAAGATGGGCCTCCATCATTTCATGATTGGTCGTCCCGAACAATCTATTAAAGATATAAATAAGTCTTAAGCAAACTCGTTTATTCGTCTTTTTTTTTATTAATTTATATGATATGGGGTTCAAAAATTGTTTTTGAGCCCTCTCCAGAAAATACTTATCTATCCATAGATAGATAGAAAATATGGACTATACTAATACTAAATACTATATAGTAATAATACTATTATAGTATAGTATTATGTACCGGTATATACCGTTCGACCCAATGACTATTCATCATTCTATATTGAATCAATTTCATATTATATTGGTTCGAAATGAAATTAGAGAAATGTTATGGTAAAACTTCGTTTGAAACGATGTGGTAGAAAGCAACGTGCGACTTGAAGGACATGATCGGCTGTGGATTCTGACATCCACCATTTTCTATAAGAATGAAGATGCCCTCAGCTCGACATAGTTTGTTCTATTCCACTAGGAACCTAATTTGTGTTAGGTACTAATTTAAATAGTACATGATGAAGCTCGAGCAGAAAAAGTAAAAGTATTGATTCATTTATCGGGGAGAAGAATCTAGGGTTAGTGACAATTAATAAGTTGGACCAACTTTGTAAGTATATCCTCAATATAGAAATAGAAAGGGTAAAATTAAAACAAGTAAAAAACGCAAAAGGTATGTTGCTGCCGTTTTGAAAGGAATAAGGATCACCGAAGTCATGTCTAAACCCAATGATTTCACAAAGCAAAGATAAAGGATTCCGGAACAAGGAAACACTATTTTCAATTGTCTCAACAATTGTATCAGAATCAGAATGAAGAATCAAAAAAGATTCGAGACGAGATAAACAAAGGAGGTTAGAGACAGCTCAATAAATGTCTAAGGAGTTCCCCTCGAACTCTTTCAGAATTACTCAACTTGAGTTATGAGTACGACTGAGATTTACTTTTTCTGTAAGGAATAAGAAAACCACTTAAATCATATTTTAATTTATGATTTTATAGATCCATGGGCCAATTATATACTTAAATATAGAGAAATTAGAATCATTTTTCTCGAGCCGTATGAGGAGAAAACCTCCTATACGTTTCTAGGGGGGGTGAATTGTTTATCTACATCTATCCCGATGAGCCATCTATCGAATCGTTGCAATTGATGTTCGATCCCGAAGAGAGGGAAGAGATCTTCGAAAAGTGGGTTTTTACGATCCGATAAAGAATCAAACTTATTTAAACGTTCCTGTTATTCTATATTTCCTTGAAAAGGGCGCTCAACCTACAGTAACTGTTCATGATATTTTAAGGAAGGCAGAATTCTTTAAAGAAGGAACTTCGAGTTAATTATGAATTTTCATTAAAAATTTTCAAATTTCAATAAAAATAAAGTAAAAAAAAAAAAGATAGAGGGTAACTAGCCTCTATCTTTGTGTTTGTGTAATTATTTCCCCGGAATTTACCGACAAAGGCGGGATACATTTTTCTTATGATATCTCTATTGATTGAATGAGCTCGAGATTTTTTCTCTATCCCTTCCTTATTTTTCCATTCAAATTTCTTATTTATCTTCTTATTTCTCTTATGCTAATCCAACGCAAGGCTTTTTTTTTAGAAAAAAAAAAATAATGGATTTTCTCAATATTCCATTCATATTGACAATGTTGTATTGAACCAATATAATTCGATCGTAGATAAAGAAATCCGTTTATCCCTACCCCATATTGGTTCTTTCCTTCACTTAAATCAAATGAGGGAGGGTTTTGCTGGATTTATTGTAATACAAGACATATTTTCTTAACAACAAAAAAACATACACAACGGATCAAGAGAAAAATGGGTGTCAATTTGAAAATCTATATCGGATTGGGAATCTATTGTTTTTTAATCCGATCCGCTCATTTTTATATTTTTATGTTTATTACAATTACAAATTGATCAACAAATCTTTCTTTTACATTTCGATTTGTTGCTAGTTCAATGTTTTGATTTTGACGGAGTTCTCCGCAGTACAATCCAATTAAATTTTTGCATTTCGATCGTATCTACACTAACACTAATATATATATATATATATATATATTATATTTTTATATATTTTTTATTTTCCGGGTTGCTAACTCAATGGTAGAGTACTCGGCTTTTAAGTGCGACTATGATCTTTTACACATTTGGATGAAGCAACGAATTCGTCCAGACTATTGGTAGAGTCTATAAGACCACGACTGATCCTGAAAGGTAATGAAGGAAAAAACAGCATGTCGTAATAAGATATAAATTGATTTATTAATCTATTTTTTTTTTATTCAAATAGAACTTTGAATTTATCCTTACTAGATCGTTACAAAATCAAAATATTGTGTTGATTTTTTTAAAGGGACAAAAGAAATTCACATTTACAATTTGGTCTAATGAATAAATGGATAGAGTCCTATGGCTCCAATTCTGGTAAAACAAAAAGCAACGAGCTTATGTTCTTAATTTGAATGATTACCCAATCTAATTAGACGTTAAAATAGATTAGTGCCTGATGCGGGAAAGGGTTCTCCTATGAGTGGACCATTGATTCTTTTTTTTTTTGAATCCTAACTATTCTCCATTATGAATTGGAGACAGATGTGTAGAAGAAAGAGTATACTGATAAAGAGAATCTAATTTATTCCAAAATCAAAAGAGCGACCGGGTTGCAAAAATAAAGGATCTTGGACCCTCTGTTTATTATAATAAACATAAACCAATTCCAATTGGAGATAAAAAGATAGGAAAGAGATCTGTTGATTGGACTCCCCGTCTCGGGGTATATCTTTTGATTTATACTGAGTAGATAGTATACTATCTATTATAGTATATACATAATCTATACCCTGTTCTGACCATATTATATTGCACTATGTATCATTTGATAACCCAAGACACGCCCCCCTGTCTCCGTTTTAAATAGAGAAATTGAAATGGAAGAATTACAAGGATATTTAGAAAAAGATGGATCTCGGCAACAAAACTTCCTATATCCACTTATATTTCAAGAGTATATTTACACACTTGCTCATGATCATGGGTTAAATAGTTCGATTTTTGACGAACCCATGGAAATTGTGGGTTTAGGTTATGACAATAAATCCAGTTCCGTACTTGTGAAACGTTTAATTACTCGAATGTATCAACAGAATTCATTGATTTATTCAATGAATGACTTTAACCAAAATCGATTCGTTGGGCATAACAATTCTTTTTATTCGAATTTTTATTCTCAAATGGTATCAGAAGGTTTTGCAGTCATTGTGGAAATTCCATTCTCGCTTCGATTAGTACCTTCCTCCGAAGAAATACCCAAATCTCAGAATTTACGATCTATTCATTCAATATTTCCCTTTCTAGAGGACAAATTGTCGCATTTAAATTATGTCTTAGATATACTAATACCCTATCCTATTCATCTAGAAATCTTAGTTAAAATCCTTCAATGCTGGATCCAAGATGTTCCCTCTTTGCATTTTTTGCGATTCTTTCTCCATGAATTTCATAATTGGAATAATTTTATTACTCCGACTAAATCTATTTCCGTTTTTTCAAAAGAAAATAAAAGACTATTCCGGATCCTGTATAATTCTTATGTATCTGAATATGAATTTGTATTCGTTTTTCTTCGTAAACAATCCTATTATTTACGATCAACATCTT